ACAAAGACAATAAGAAATCAAATAGAAAAAATTACAAAAGAAAAGAAAAAACGATTTCTAATCTCAGAAAGAAATATTAGTCCTAACAAACTAAGTTATAATGCTAAAAGATTAAAATTAAAATCATCAAAAAATATTTTACAGATATTAAAAAGAAACAATGCTCAATTAGTCCGTAAATCATATTTTTTTATCAAAATTTTGATTGAAAAGATATATATAGATATCCTTCTAGCTATCATTAATATTCCGAGGATCAATGTACAGTTTTTTCTTGAATCACCAAGAAAAATGATTAATAAATACATTTATATGTATAATAAAAAAGAAAATAACAAAAGAATTGATAAAACAAATCAAAATACACCAATTCACTTTATCTCGATTATAAAAAAGGCATTAAATTATAGTAATTTTAATAAGAACTCGAAGATTTTTTATAACATAACCTCCTTGTCACAAGCATATGTATTTTACAAATTATCACAAGTCCAAGTTATTAACCTATATAAGTTAAGATCTGTCCTTCAATATCATGGAGCATCTCTTTTTCTTAAGAATGAAATAAAAGATTATTTTGGAGTCCAAGGAAGATTTCAGTTCAAATTAAAAGATACAAATTTTAGAAATTCTGTAATGAATGAATGGAAAAACTGGGTAAGAAGTAATTATCAATATAAATACGATTTATCTCAGATCAGATGGTCTAGCTTAATATCGCAAAAATGGCGAAATAGAATGAATCAACAGCATATGATTCAAAATAAAGATTTAAATAAATGGAATTTATATGACAAAGACCAATTAATTCATTATGAAAAACAAAATAATTTTGAAGTAGATTCATTATCGAACCAAAAAGATAATTTTAAAAAATACTATAGATATAATATTTTATTATATAAATCCATTAATTATGAAGATAAAAAAGACTCATCTATTTATGAATTACCATTCCAATTAAATAATAAGCAAGAGCTTTTTTATAATTACAAAATAGATAAAAGGAAATTATTTGATATGTCGGGAGGTATCCCTGTCAATAAGCATCTAGCAGAAGATGATATTATCGATACGGAAAAAAGCTCGCATAGAAAATATTTGGATTGGAGAATTCTTCATTTTGGTCTTAGAAAGAAAGTCGATATTGAATCCTGGATCGATACCGGAACCAAACAAAAAAAAAACCTTTTTGATTGGATGGGAATGAATGAAGAAATACTAGATCGTCCCACATCAAATTTAGAATTTTGGTTCTTTCCAAAATTTGTGATACTTTGCAACGCATATAAGATAAAATCATGGGTGATACCAATCAAATTACTTTTTTTTAATTTTAATGGAACTAAAAATGTTAGTGAAAATAAAAAAATCAACAAAAAGAAAAATAATGATCCTTTTATATCTATATCATCAAATGAAACAAAATCCATTCAATTAAAGAATCAAAATCATGAAGAAAAAGAGTCTGAGGATCAAGTAGATCTTGAATCAGTTCTAGTAAACCAAGAAAAAGATGTTGAAGAAGATTATGTAAGATCAGACAGGAAAGAGCGTAGAAAGAAAAAGCAATACAAAAGTAATACGGAAGCAGAACTTGATTTCTTGCTAAAAAGGTATTTATGCTTTCAATTAAGATGGGATGATTCTTTAAATGAAAAAATAATCAATAATATAAAAATATATTGTCTCCTGCTTAGATTGACAAATCCACGAGAAATTATTATATCCTCTATTCAAAGGGGAGAACTGAGCCTAGATATTCTAATGATTCAGAAAGATTTAACTCTTACAGAATTGATGAAAAAGGGAATATTGATTATCGAATCAACCCGTCTGTCGGTAAAAAATGATGGAAAATTTATTATGTATCAAACCATAAATATTTTATTGGTTCATAAGAGAAAACAACAAATTAATCAAAGATACAGAAAAAAAAACTATATTGATAAAAAGAATTTTACCGAATCTATTGTAATAAATCAAAGTTTAACTAGAAATAAAGACAAAAATAATTATGATTTACTTGTTCCCGAAAATCTTTTATCCTCTAAACATCGTAGAGAATTGAGAATTCTAATTTCTTTCAATTCAAAAAATGGAAATGATATAAATACAGAAATTATCAATAATAATAACATAAAAAACCACGCTCACATTATAGATAAAAGCAAACGTTTTGATAGAGATAAAAATAAACTAATTAAATTAAAACTTTTTCTTTGGCCCAATTATCGATTAGAAGATTTAGCTTGTATAAATCGCTATTGGTTTGATACCAATAATGCTAGTCGGTTTAGTATGATAAGGATACATATATGTCCACGATTAAAAATTAGGTAAAGGTCCATTTGTCATATATATCCCATAGCATATCTAATCTAGTATATGAAATATATGAAAACAAGGAGAGGTCCATATACATTGTTTTACATCCCATATTCCATTCTGATACATGGAATTCAATCATGTATCAATTTGATCTATAAATGAATCAATCCAATTTTTCGTTTTAAATTTTTAGATATAGATATAATTTTTTTTTCTTTTGTAAGGGAAGAAATATACCATTCTTTATGTATTTCTAACCGAATAAAAAAAAATTGGATTGATTAATGTTGACAAAATTAGGAATTCCTAACGAATTGAAGATTATTGTGTATACCAAATTCAAACAAACTGACATTCTTATTTAACATTCCATTATTTATTATTACTGATCAATAAAACTATCTTAAAAAGGCGGGAGGAGGGGGATTTCATTTTATGGTAAAAAGTTCATTCATTTCAATTATTTCACAAGAAGACAAAAAAGAAAACAAGGGATCCGTTGAATTTCAAATAGTAAGTTTTACTAATAAGATACGAAGACTTACTTCACATTTGGAATTACATAGAAAAGACTATTTATCTCAAAGAGGTTTACGGAAAATTCTAGGAAAACGCCAACGACTACTGTCTTATTTGGCAAAGAAAAATGGAGTACGTTATAAAGAATTAATTAGCCAGTTGAACATTCGGGAATCAAAAACTCGTTAATTTGAAGAGTCTTTTTTTTTTTTTATTATTTGATTTATTAGATCTTAAACTTGAATTTTGATGAACTTCTTTTCGTTTTCAGTAATTCATGGAAAAATAAATCGAGGAACCCCCTATGAATGTACCAGCTACAAGAAAGGACTTTATGATAGTCAATATGGGTCCCCACCACCCATCAATGCATGGCGTTCTTCGACTCATCCTTAGTCTAGACGGTGAAGATGTTATTGACTGCGAACCAATATTAGGTTATTTACACAGAGGGATGGAAAAAATTGCGGAAAACCGAACAATTATACAATATTTGCCTTATGTAACACGTTGGGATTATTTAGCTACTATGTTTACAGAAGCGATAACAATAAATGGACCAGAACAGTTGGGAAATATTCAAGTACCTAAAAGAGCTAGCTATATCAGAGTAATTATGTTGGAGTTGAGTCGTATAGCTTCTCATCTCTTATGGCTTGGCCCTTTTATGGCAGATATTGGTGGGCAGACCCCTTTCTTCTATATTTTTAGAGAAAGAGAGTTAATATATGATTTATTCGAAGCTGCCACTGGTATGAGAATGATGCATAATTATTTTCGTATCGGAGGAGTAGCAGCTGATCTACCTCATGGCTGGCTAGATAAATGTTTGGATTTCTGCGATTATTTTTTAACAGGAGTTGCTGAATATCAAAAACTTATTACGCGAAATCCTATTTTTTTAGAACGCGTTGAAGGAATAGGTATTGTTAGTGCAGAGGAAGCAATAAATTGGGGTTTATCAGGACCAATGCTACGAGCTTCCGGAGTACGATGGGATCTTCGTAAAGTTGATCATTATGAGTGTTATGACGAATTTGATTGGGGAGTCCAGTGGCAAAAAGAAGGGGATTCATTAGCTCGTTATTTAGTCCGAATTGGTGAAATGACGGAATCCGTAAAAATTATTCAACAGGCTTTGGAAGGGATTCCAGGGGGGCCTTATGAAAATTTAGAAACTCGAAGTTTTGATAGAGAAAGGAATCGAGAATGGAATGATTTTGAATATCGATTTATTAGTAAAAAAACTTCTCCCGCCTTTGAATTGCCGAAACAAGAACTTTATGTTCGAGTTGAAGCACCAAAGGGAGAGTTGGGAATTTTTCTAATAGGGGATCAAAGTAGTTTTCCTTGGAGATGGAAAATTCGCCCGCCGGGTTTTATCAATTTGCAAATTCTTCCTCAATTAATTAAAAGAATGAAATTGGCTGATATTATGACAATACTAGGTAGCATAGATATTATTATGGGGGAAGTTGATCGTTGAAATGATAATTGATACAACAACAGTACAAGCTATCAATTCTTTTTCCAGATTGAAATCCTTAAACGAAGTCTATGGAATTATATGGATGCTTGTCCCTATTTTGACTCTTGTATTGGGAATCACGATAGGCATATTAGTAATTGTGTGGTTAGAAAGAGAAATTTCTGCAGGGATACAACAACGTATTGGACCTGAATATGCCGGTCCTTTTGGAGTTCTTCAAGCTCTAGCGGATGGAACAAAACTACTTTTCAAAGAAAATCTTTTTCCATCTAGAGGAGATACTCGTTTATTCAGTATCGGACCATCCATAGCAGTCATATCAACGCTATTAAGCTATTCAGTAATTCCTTTTGGCTATCACTTTGTTTTAGCAGATCTAAATATCGGCGTCTTTTTATGGATTGCCATTTCAAGTATTGCTCCCATTGGACTTCTTATGTCAGGATATGGATCAAATAATAAATATTCCTTTTTAGGTGGTCTACGAGCTGCCGCTCAATCGATTAGTTATGAAATACCATTAACTCTCTGTGTATTATCCATATCTCTACGTGCGATTCGTTGAAACAAAAATTTTTCCCTATTTCCTTTTTCTTTATATAGGAAGAAGGTAAAATTAATTGAATATATATCTTTATTTTTATTCATCATTTGAATTGATGAACTAAATTAGATAGTTATATGAGTGAAAGAAAACAGCTTCTAAATTTGCAGTAAAAAAAATCGAGACTCATTTCTTATGTACAACAGTAAAGCAGAAATAAACATAAGAAGATGAGATCATTTGTCCCAAAATTGGTTGATTAGTCATCCTGGCTTGAAAGCGGGCTCAAAGAATCAACCTTAGTGAGTTTTTACTATCATTTATATATATATATTACTGTAATGCTACCGAGCAGTTGAGTAAAAATAAAAATGAGTGGATGGTTAGGAACACCAAGATACATAAAAGATTAGTAATAGAATTATCCAAAATAAAAGAATATTAATTGGGGCTTTAAATTAGTAGAAATGATCAGGCAGTACTCCCCATGATTCCGATCCAGAGTACGCTCCTATCCACCAATTAAACAAATGACTATCAGGAACGAACTAATCCTTTACCCTTTTTTTTTTCAGAAGGAAGAATAGGAACAAAAAAAGAATAGAATTACAATAGAAAAAGAAAAAAAAGAGATCCTTTTTCTTCTTTCTTTCCTATATCGATATTCATAGAAATCGAATTCGTGTCATAATTCATGAAATAATGGACTGTCTAATTATTTTTCGTAATCGAAAATGATAGGTTAAAATATTTATTGGTATTTCTACAAGAAGTATTTTATTGAAAGATTTAAGTTATTGCTCAAGAAAGAAAAATTGAAATTCTTAAAAGATGAGATCAATTCAGAAGTACTTTATTTTAGTATTATAACAGACAGAATTACATTGGTCAAATTTTGGAATTGGGGGGGCATCCGATAGATTTGGATCCTATTTATCCTACAAATATATCGAGATAAATAATATGATCTGGCCCTTAGATTTATTTATGGCCTTCGAGGAGCCATATGAGGTGAAAATCTCATGTATGGTTCTGTAATAGCGATGGGAACAGTGATGTCATCACCGACTATGATTATCTAACAGTTCAAGTACAGTTGATATAGTTGAGGCACAATCAAAATATGGTTTTGGGGGATGGAATTTGTGGCGTCAACCTATAGGATTTATCATTTTTTTCATTTCTTCCCTAGCAGAATGTGAGAGATTACCTTTTGATTTACCAGAAGCAGAAGAAGAATTAGTAGCAGGTTATCAAACCGAATATTCGGGTATCAAATTTGGTTTATTTTATGTTGCTTCCTATCTAAACTTATTAGTCTCTTCATTATTTGTAGCAGTTCTTTACTTGGGCGGTTGGAATATCTCTATTCCGTACATATCCGTTCCGGAGTTTTTTGATTTTGAAATAAATAAAGTAGGTAGAGTCTTTGGAACAACAATGGGTATTCTTATTACATTGGTTAAAACTTATTTGTTCTTGTTCATTCCTATCACAACAAGATGGACTTTACCTAGACTAAGAATGGACCAACTATTAAATCTTGGATGGAAATTTCTTTTACCTATTTCTCTTGGCAATCTATTATTAACAACCTCTTCCCAACTCTTTTCACTATAAAGTAATTCTTTTCTATATTTATAGTTTGTCTCAAACAAGATAAAGAAACAAATATAAAATTATTCATAGAGATTCACGATATGTTCCCTATGGTAACTGGGTTCATGAATTATGGTCAACAAACCATACGGGCTGCAAGGTACATTGGTCAAAGTTTCATGACTACCTTATCCCACGTAAATCGTTTACCTGTAACTATTCAATATCCTTATGAAAAATTAATCACATCGGAGCGTTTCCGCGGTCGAATCCATTTTGAATTTGATAAATGCATTGCTTGTGAAGTATGTGTTCGTGTATGTCCTATAGATTTACCTGTTGTTGATTGGGAATTGGAAACTAATATTCGAAAGAAACGATTGCTTAATTACAGTATTGATTTCGGAATCTGTATATTTTGTGGCAACTGTGTTGAGTATTGTCCAACTAATTGTTTATCAATGACTGAAGAATATGAACTTTCTACCTATAATCGTCACGAATTGAATTATAACCAAATTGCTTTAGGTCGTTTACCAATGTCAGTAATTGACGATTATACAATTCGAACAATTTTGAATTCACCTCAATCTTTAATCAAAATGGGCAAACCCCCTTTGATTAAAGATTGATTGAAGAGTCATTTTTAATCATTAAACAAAGATTTAGGTTTGATCTAAAAGTCTGAAATATTTTTTTTTTCATTTTGTTTGGTCAATAACTACAAAAGCTACAAATCCCAACTAGCGATTGGATTTGATTGATTGGTAAGAATTGCAGCGCAGCTTAATTTGGATTGAAAATCTATTAATATAGTCATAATTCTATCCATAATTATTTCTATTTCGAAATAGAAATAAAAATTAAAGTGTCAATTTTTATTTTTTCGAGAAAGAATGAGATTAGTCCGATAGCGGTACTACAGTAATTTAAACCTTTTAGGATTTAATTCAATTAGGAACCCATTCTAAATAAGTTTTTCCTGGTCGGGTCAATAAAGTCATGAAAAAAAAAAAAGAATTTGATTTTTTTATCTTTTATTTTACGTACAATGAATTTACCTGGACCAATACATGATTTTCTTTTAGTCTTTCTAGGATTAGGTCTTATATTAGGAGGTCTAGGAGTGGTATTACTTACCAATCCCATTTTTTCTGCCTTTTCATTAGGATTGGTTCTTGTTTGTATATCCTTATTCTATATTTTATCAAACTCTCATTTTGTAGCTGCGGCGCAGCTCCTTATTTATGTGGGAGCTATAAATGTTTTAATTTTATTTGCTGTGATGTTCATGAATGGTTCAGAATATTACAAAGATTTCAATCTTTGGACTGTTGGGAATGGTCTTACTTCTCTAATTTGTACAAGTCTTTTTGTTTTACTAATTACTATTATTTCAAATACAACATGGTATGGGATTATTTGGACTACAAGAGCAAACCAGATTATAGAGCAAGATTTGGTAAGTAATGGTCAACAAATTGGAATTCATTTATCAACAGATTTTTTTCTTCCATTTGAATTTATTTCAATAATTCTTTTAGTTGCTTTGATAGGTGCGATTGCCACGGCTCGTCAGTAATAAATCTTTTAAATTGGCAATCGCAATCCAAATCAGACTTTATTCTATGTTATCACATTTATTTTAAGATTATTCATATATAAATTCTTTTATTCGATCTATATTCCAATCTATTTTTTTTTTGTTTTGTACTTGTGATATTCTTATTCTAGTCAATCTAATCTGTTGATGTTAAATTGTTGTTCATTGTTCATATTGAAATAAATCGAAATCGATAAGGAGTTGGGCGATGATGCTCGAATATGTGCTTGGTTTGAGTGCTTATTTATTTTCTATCGGTATCTATGGATTGATCACGAGTCGAAATATGGTTAGAGCCCTTATGTGTCTTGAACTTATATTGAATGCCGTCAATCTAAATTTCGTAACATTTTCTGATTTTTTTGATAGTCGACAATTAAAAGGAAATATTTTATCAATTTTTGTTATATCTATCGCAGCCGCTGAAGCAGCTATCGGGCCGGCTATAGTTTCGTCAATTTATCGTAACAGAAAATCAATCCGTATCAATCAATTGAATTTGTTGAATAAGTAGTATTAATCATATAAAATATTTAGATTCATTAATTTGAATTGACATCTATAATACATAGCGTATCTGATAATGTTTACGAAAACGTAAGAAATTAAAGTATCTTGGTTCTATCTCATGAGTCGATCCGAAATTGAATAGACAAATTATGATAAATCATTGATTCATCTGGTGTCTAAATATATGATTCATTAAAAAATTTACTAGATCGAAAATTTATGACGTAAAAAAAAAAAAATTATAGATCCAATGTCACATTCAGTAAAAATCTATGATACATGTATAGGGTGTACTCAATGTGTCCGGGCCTGCCCCACGGATGTATTAGAAATGATACCTTGGGACGGGTGTAAAGCTAAGCAAATTGCTTCTGCTCCAAGAACAGAAGACTGTGTTGGCTGTAAGAGATGCGAATCCGCCTGTCCAACTGATTTCTTGAGTGTTCGAGTTTATCTATGGCATGAAACAACTCGAAGCATGGGTCTAGCTTATTAATACTTTCCAGAAAAAACCACTTGAATACATTTGATTTTTTGTTTACCGACAAAAACCCGTACTCAAAAAAATAATAATAATAAAAAAAAATAGATTAGGTTTTCGAGTACGGGTTTTTCTTGTCCAAGTGTATCTTGTCTTTACCACGAATTCTTTTCCTTGGTTAACAATATTTGTAGGTTTACCAATATCCGCGGGTTTCTTGATTTTCGTTTTCCCTCATAGAGGAAATAAGGTAATTAGGTGGTATACTATATTTATATGTGTACTAGAACTCCTTTTAATGACCTATGCATTCTCTTATTATTTCCAATTGGACGATCCCTTAATCCAATTGACGGAGTCTTATAAATGGATTAATTTTTTTGATTTTTACTGGAGATTAGGAATAGATGGACTTTCTCTAGGACCTATTTTACTGACCGGATTTATCACCACTTTAGCTACTTTAGCGGCTCGGCCAATTACTCGGGATTCCCGATTATTTCATTTTTTGATGTTAGCAATGTATAGTGGTCAAATAGGATTATTTTCTTCTCAAAATCTTTTACTTTTTTTCATTATGTGGGAGTTAGAATTAATTCCTGTTTATCTACTTCTAGCCATGTGGGGGGGAAAGCAACGTCTGTATTCAGCTACAAAATTTATTTTGTATACTGCAGGAAGTTCTGTTTTTTTATTAATGGGGGCCTTAGGTATCGCTTTCTATGCTTCCAATGAACCAACATTCAATTTTGAAACATCAGCTAATCAATCATATCCTGTGACCTTGGAAATACTATTCTATATTGGATTTCTTATTGCTTTTGCTGTCAAATCACCGATTATACCCTTACATACATGGTTACCAGACACCCATGGAGAAGCACATTACAGTACTTGTATGCTTTTAGCTGGAATCTTATTAAAAATGGGAGCATATGGATTGGTTCGAATAAATATGGAATTATTATCCCACGCCCATTCTATATTTTCTTCTTGGTTGATAATAGTAGGCGCAATACAAATAATCTATGCAGCTTCAACATCTTCTGGTCAAAAAAATTTAAAAAAAAGAATAGCCTATTCTTCTGTATCTCATATGGGTTTTACAATTATAGGAATTTGCTCTATAAGCGATATGGGACTCAACGGGGCCATTTTACAAATAATATCTCATGGATTTATCGGCGCTGCGCTTTTTTTCTTGTCAGGAACAAGTTATGATAGAATACGTCTTGTTTATCTTGACGAAATGGGCGGAATGGCTACCCTAATGCCAAAAATATTCATGATGTTCAGTATCTTATCATTAGCTTCTCTTGCATTACCGGGCATGAGCGGTTTTTTTGCGGAATTGGTAGTATTTTTTGGAATAATTACCGCCAAAAAATATTTTTTAATGCCAAAAATACTAATTACTTTTGTAACGGCAGTTGGAACGATATTGACTCCTATTTATTTATTATCTATGTTACGCCAGATGTTCTATGGATACAAGCTGTTTAATGCCACAAATTCTTATTTTTTTGATTCTGGACCACGAGAATTATTTGTTTCGATTGCTATCCTTCTGCCTGTAATCAGTATTGGTATTTATCCGGATTTCGTTTTCTCATTATCAGTTGACAAGGTCGAAGCTATTCTATCTAATTATTTTTATAGCTAATTTTTTTTTTTATAGGTAATTATTATAATTTTATAGGTAGTTATTAGTTATTATAAAATAAAAAAAAAAAAAACGGAATTGTAATCAGATATCTTTAGCATTTGCGAGAACCTTTTGAATCACTCAAGTAATGGAGTGATTCAAAAGGTTTTCAACGACTTACCTGAAGCTTCTTATATATATGTTAAGCTGTCCTATGGTTATATTTGTCAAACTCTTTCTTCAATTCAATTAGATATTAATGTAAATGAACCATAACTATGTAATCCTATTCCTAATAAATTAACCCCAAAATAGCATATCCAGATTATAAGAAAACCGATAGAAGCGACAATTGCAGAATTTAAACCTTCCAAATTCTTATTTGTTCGAGTATGGAAATAAATCGCGAATATGGTCCAAGTAATAAATGCCCAAGTTTCTTTTGGGTCCCAATTCCAATATGATCCCCATGCTTCATTAGCCCAGACTGCTCCTGAAAGAATACCTATGGTTAAAAAAAGAAACCCTATACTAAGAATACGAAAACCCCAATGATCTAATTGTTGAATCAATTGAAACCTGTAATAATTCCTAGAAGAAGGAAAAAAAGTATTTTTAAAAATACTTTTTTTTTCCATCATGTATTGGATCTCATCAACGGGAAATGAATCATTTAATAAATTATTGTTTTTACCAACAATTCTTATGACTTTTCGAAATGTAATTACTAGAAGTGCTGCTGACAATAATGATCCACATAAAAGAGCTGCATAGCCCGATACCATCATACTTACGTGCATTATTAACCACTGGGATTGGAGAGCAGGTACTAAGATTTTAGATTGATGCATGTCGGTTAAAAGACCCCAAGTAGCAAAGCCTTGGGTAAAAAAAGTACTTGGTGCGGTTATTGTGCTTAAATAATTTTGATGTTTTTTAAAATATGGAACCATATGAATAATAGAGAAAATCCATGAAAGAAATATTAATGATTCATATAAATCACTTATTGGTAAATGTCCCGAATAAATCCAACGAGTAATTAGTAATCCTGTTAGGCAGAAAAAAGTAGTTAACATGCCTTTTTCTGACGAATCATAGAGTCCCACGAATTCATTAACTAATAAGGTTAGAAAATGAATTATAATTACAATTGAAACGACCGAAAAAGATATATGAGTTAATATATGTTCTAAAGTCAAAAATATCATAAAAAAAAGGGGGGAATACTTTAATTATCCATAATTCTACATACGGAATTGAATTCATTATAGGATTTATTCTATCCTTTTAATAATTAGATAATTTAAAAATAGATAATTTAAAAATGTTATGCCGCCACTCGGACTCGAACCGAGATGCTCTAGCACTGCTTCCTAAGAGCAGCGTGTCTACCGATTTCACCATGGCGGCTTGCTCAAAATTATAATAACCTTTTTTTATTCAATCGGCGAGCTTGAAGGAGTTAATTCAATGTAATATTTTTTTAGAAACATTAAAATTAATGAAAAAAAAATGAATTTTTTTTTTTCATTTTTTCAATTTCAACATTCCATTCAAGGGATTTCTGAAACTATTTTATTGTATTAATCCTTAGGGTTTCGTTAGGTAGAAAATTTGTGTTAAGGTTTAGCAACTCCATTAGGTATTGATTTATGGACATATAATATAACAAAAAAGTTTCGAGTTCTGTTCCGGACTTTAAAATTCTTTAAAATTGAAAAATCTTATCTAATTTAATGTATATACCTTGATACATTATCCAGCCCAAACATATGATCTAAACTAGATCAGTCAAAATTTACACATTTTTATCTACCTGGTACTTCTTTAAATTGGATTGAAGGCATCAAAGGTTCTATTTTCTATAGTGATTAAAAATAAAAATTGTCAAGACAGTTATAAAATAAGTTAAACTTAATTCATTTTTTTTTTTTTTGATTGACTGATTCTTTAAAAATTAAAAAGAGATAAGAGTCAATGAATCATAAACAAGAAAGAATTCATTTTTTTTTTAATTAAAAATAATAAGATTTTTTTTATGGAACATACATATCAATATTTATGGATTATATCTTTCGTTACACTTCCAGTCCCTATGTTAATAGGAATGGGACTGCTACTTTTTCCGGTGTCAACAAAAAAGCTTCACCGTATATGGGCTTTTCCCAGTGTTTTATTGTTAAGTATAGTTATGGTTTTTTCGACCGATCTGTTTATTCAGCAAATAAATAGCAGTTCCATTTATCAATATGTATGGTCTTGGACCATCAACAATGATTTTTCCTTAGAGTTCGGGCACTTGATTGACCCACTTACTTCTATTTTGTTAATATTAATTACTACGGTTGGAATTTTGGTTCTTGTTTATAGTGACAGTTATATGTCTCATGATCAAGGCTATTTGAGATTTTTTGTTTATATGAGTTTTTTCAATACTTCAATGCTGGGATTAGTTACCAGTTCGAATTTAATCCAAATTTATATCTTTTGGGAATTGGTTGGAATGTGCTCTTATCTATTAATAGGTTTTTGGTTCACACGACCTATTGTGTCCAATGCTTGTCAAAAAGCATTCGTAACTAATCGTGTAGGCGATTTTGGTTTATTATTAGGAATTTTAGGTCTTTATTGGATAACAGGCAGTTTCGAATTTCAGGATTTGTTTGAAATATTCAATAACTTGATTTATAATAATGATAATGAGGTTCATTTTTTATTTGTTACCTTGTGCGCTTTCCTATTATTTTCCGGTGCAATTGCTAAATCGGCGCAATTCCCCCTTCATGTGTGGTTACCGGATGCCATGGAAGGACCTACCCCTATTTCGGCTCTAATACATGCTGCTACCATGGTAGCAGCGGGAATTTTTCTTGTAGCTCGACTTCTTCCTCTTTTCGTAGTTATACCTTACATAATGAAGCTAATAGCTTTGATAGGTATAATAACAGTACTATTAGGAGCTACTTTAGCTTTTGCTCAAAAAGATATTAAGAGAGGTTTAGCTTATTCTACAATGTCTCAATTGGGTTATACGATGTTAGCTTTAGGTATGGGCTCCTATCGAGCCGCTTTATTTCATTTGATTACTCATGCTTATTCGAAAGCATTGTTGTTTTTAGGATCTGGATCCATTATTCATTCAATGGAAGGTATTGTTGGCTATTCTCCGGATAAGAGTCAAAATATGGTTCTTATGGGTGGTTTAACAAAACATGTTCCAATTACAAAAATTGCTTTTTTATTAGGAACCCTTTCTCTTTGTGGTATTCCACCTCTCGCCTGTTTTTGGTCCAAAGATGAAATTCTTAATGATAGTTGGTCGTATTCACCTATTTTCGCAATAATAGCTTTTTCCACAGCAGGATTAACTGCATTTTATATGTTTCGGGTTTATTTACTTACTTTTGAAGGGCATTTAAATATTTATTTTCAAAATTATAGTGGTAAAAAAAACAGCGCATTCTATTCAATATCTTTATGGGGTAAACAGGGATCAAAAATCTTAAAAAAAAAAATGCGTTTATTACCTTTATTAACAATAAATAATAAAAATAATAATGAAAGAGCTTCTTTTTTTTGTTTTTTTTGGAAGAAAATATATCAAACTGGTGGTACTGTAAGAAAGATGACGTGTCCTTTTATTACTATTAATCATTTTGGTACTAAAAGAATTTTTTCCTATCCCCAGGAATCGGATAATACTATATTATTTCCGATGCTTGTTTTGGTACTATTTACCTTGTTTATTGGAGCTATAGGAATACCTTTCAATCAATTCAATCAAGAAGAAATGAATTTGGATATATTATCCAAACTGTTAATTCCGTCTTTAAGTCTTTTACATCAAAATCAAAATGAGTCTGTAGATTGGTATGAATTTGTAACAAATTCAACTTTTTCAGTTAGTATAGCTTCTTTTGGGATATTTATAGCGTCTTCTTTATATAAGCCGATTTATTCATCCTTACAAAATTTGAAATTCCTTAATTTGATTGCTAAAAAAGGTCCTAAGAGAATTCTTTGGGACAAAATAATAAATGTGATATATGATTGGTCCTATAATCGTGGTTACATAGATGTTTTTTATACAATATCTTTAACAGAAGGCATAAGAAGATTGGCGGAATTAACTTCTTTTTTTGATAGACGAGTAATTGATGGAATTACCAATGGAGTTGGCTTTACGAGTTTCTTTGCAGGAGAAGGCATAAAATATGTAGGAGGTGGTCGCATCTCTTTTTATCTCTTATTATATTTATTTTATGTATTAATCTTT